ATTAAACTAAATAAAAGGGCCGTTCGAGCCAAAATAAAGTGGAGTAAATCCTATGGAAAATAAATGATTAAAATTGAAATTATTTTCAAATATTCAAATCAAAAATGACTGATATTTTATTTTTGAAAAAAGTAATACGATAGAGTTTTTATTACTTTACTATGATATACTAAATATACTATTTTTTTTTTTTTACTTATTACTATTACTTTACTCAACTCACGAATTACACAATGAATCTGTTGATTTGGAATCACAGGACCGGTTGATGTCACATCAGAGCCGATGAATCAAAATTTTTCTACTATGTCTCACTCTATCTTTTTTAGTGCCATCTATAATGTATAATGACTGATGAATCAAGATGGAACTAAGTTAATATTGTCTACTGTCAATGGGTTTTTCTTACTGTCGTATCTGGGAAAAATTGAAACTTAGGTAAGTGTTTTATCAACATATGTAGTAAAAGAACATATCTAATTTAGCTCTTTCATGCCTACTATAACTAGTTATTTCGGTTTTCTATTGGCTGCTTCAACTATAACCCCAGCTCTATTGATTGGTTTGAACAAGATACGACTTATTTGAAATGAATTGAATGAACAATTTCTAAAAATAAAATAAAGTATTTCTCTTAAATTCCAGGTATTATATAGTTCCTTACCCGCGGGCGCGGGAATTGGCAATTCCCGGTTATTGAGATTCACGGACAATTCAGATTAATATTTAGGGATAGATCTTACCTCTCTTTTTATTCTCTCAAACAACAAATCGAAATGATTGAAGTTTTTTTATTTGGAATCGTTTTAGGTCTAATTCCTATTACTTTGGCAGGATTATTTGTAACTGCATATTTACAATACAGACGCGGTGATCAATTGGACCTTTGATTGAATAATATTTTTTTTTGATTGACCTCCTCCTCCTTAGCAGGGAGGTCAAATTCAAGTTACAATTCAAGTTTATTAAGTTATTTTATTGTATGTGATTCGACATTAACATAAACAGAATCACGCTCTGTAGGATTTGAACCTACGACATCGGGTTTTGGAGACCCGCGTTCTACCGAACTGAACTAAGAGCGCTTTCTTATGACAGGGGATACGACCGTAGTATGCAAAAATGAAAGATTATGTCCAATTTTAATCGATCTCGATTAATCCCCCGTTCCTGCCCATAGGAAAAGTAATAGGTAGGGATGACAGGATTTGAACCTGTGACATTTTGTACCCAAAACAAACGCGCTACCAAGCTGCGCTACATCCCTTTTCAAAATTGTTTTACAATGTCATTGTACAAAATCCTTGTCTTGTTTTCCACATTTTTATTTTTTCCTCCATTTATTTATATACAATTTTCTTACCATTTCTTCTTTTTTTAATATTCATAATAATATTAATATATTATTAATTGTATTTATATTATATACATCTGAAACCTAACGTATAAAAAAAGAATGAATATTTATCGATAATGCTCAGAAAGAAGGGCTTTTATTTTTTAGGTACAAGACAAGAACATCTACTCGTTCATTGTACATATCCATTTTAGTTAGGAATTCTGCGTAAAAATAAATACAAATAATCTTGAACTACGACATCTGACCATATAATATATGTCTATATTTTACAATAAACAATAAAGAAGGAGGATTTTCAATGCGAGATATAAAAACATATCTTTCCACGGCACCTGTGCTAACTACTCTATGGTTTGGGTCTTTAGCGGGTCTATTGATAGAGATTAATCGTTTATTCCCAGACGCCTTGTCATTTCCCTTTTTTTAATTCTAGTTATTGATATACAAAAAAAATGTATTGAACCTCAGCAAAAAGTCGATCTAATAAAATCGAATTTAGGAGAACATAAATGGAAATGCGGGTCCAGTCTAGGGGAGGAGGCTCCACGAAATCATCGCGTAGCGCATATATATAAATGAAATAGTGGTATTAGGGTAGGAATAATTGATAGTTAGAAAAAAAATTGTATTACTTAATTATTATATTACTCTATTAATTACAATGAAATCTTTCGAAATTCTATTTTGAGTTAGTAACTTCTATTAATTTTTTTCTTTTCTTCTTTTTCTTTTCGGATCGAAAATAGAAAAGTTAAGTTAAGTCGATCCAAAATTCAAAGGGGGTTCATGGCCAAGGGTAAAGATGTCAGAGTCAGAATTATTTTGGAATGTACTAGTTGTTGTGCCCGAAATGGTGTCAATAAAGAATCGCCGGGTATTTCTAGATATATTACTCAAAAGAATCGACACAATACACCCAGTCGATTAGAATTGAGAAAATTTTGTCGCTATTGTCACAAGCATACGATTCACGGGGAAATAAAGAAATAGATCGAACGGAACGTGTGTGCAATCTTTCCATTCCAATCCAAAGAGCAGAAAGAAAGAGGAAAAACTTAACATTAACATAATTAACATATAACATAATAATTAACATATAACATAATATAAATATATAAATCAAACCCTATTTTGGCCGGATCTGAAATGAATAAAGAAATCTAATTTTAGAGATAAGGAATAAACCATGGATAAATCTAAGCAACCTTTTCGTAAATCCAAGCTCTCTTTTCGTAGGCGTTTGCCCCCAATTGGATCGGGGGATCGAATTGATTATAGAAACATGAGTTTAATTAGTCGATTTATTAGTGAACAAGGAAAAATATTATCCAGACGAGTAAATAGATTGACCTTGAAACAACAACGATTAATTACTATTGCTATAAAACAAGCTCGTATTTTATCTTTGTTACCTTTTCTTAATAATGAGAAACAATTTGAGAGAGCCGAGTCGATCCCTAGAACTACTGGTCCTAGAACCAGAAATAAATAGGGAACTAGAAATAAATAGGCATATATATTATATTCCTCAATTGACTCAAAACTCCAATCGGAATTCAAGCTCAAATTGATGTGATGTTTTGCTCGAAAAGGCCTAGAATCCAGGTTTGATTGTTGTCTTATAAGAAACAAAAAAGGGGGAATAAGAAATTTTTTTTATTGAAACATGTTCGTTCATTCCTACTACTTATCTTAATTTTCTCTCAATTTAGTTTATTCCATTCTATCTTCCCGGAGTTCATTCTCCGGGGAATTCTTGTTCAATCATTCCTGTATATTACTTCATAATTTCCTTATATATTGTATATTATTTGATGATCTTATTGGAAATCATGTAAAGACAATTCTTATTTGATATAGCTATTTGCGCAAGTATTTTACGATTAAGAAGCAATTGCCTCTTGTACATATTGTGTATTAATCGACTATAACTATAGAATACTTTATTCTCGCGAGTTACTGCATTTATCCGAGTGATCCACAAACGACGAAAATTTCTCTTTTGCCTGCCTCTATCTCGATGAGAGGAAACCAAAGCTCTCATTTTATGTTGAGTAATCGTTCGCGTAAGTCTTGAATGAGCCCCTCTAAAGGTTGATGCAAATAAACGAATTTTTGTTCGACGTCTCCGAGCTGTATACCCTCGTTTAACTCTGGTCATTGAATCAAATTAAACTTTATTAAACTTTTAATGAATAACTAATTGAATTCTCTTCTTTCAGTCATTATTTGTCCCCCCTGGTCGATTAATAACAAAACGGATTATTCCGATATATAAAATATAAATTCCAATGGCTTTTGCTACTATGACCTTCCCAACCACGATTTTTGATTCTTTCCGGGCCAGGCATTTAGTTCACCTGGAAATAATAAATTCTACCGATACTAAAAAAAAAATAAATAAAAATAGTGGGTTCCATCGTTTCTATGGTTACTTCTCAAACGGTGAGGCCCTCTCTATGCGCCGGAGCCTCGTCTCTCATTTAATCAAATGGTATTGTTAACTTGTATAGTTCACACTCTTTGGCTCTACCCATCAATTATACAGTAATAGGCCTTTTCACAATAAGAGCTATCCATACAGTGACGGCATTTAATTATGAAAGTTGGCTAGGTAGCTGACCCTGTTAGTCCGTTCTTTCAAGAATATGATGAGCATAACTCTTTTGTTTTGCTTCTTAATACTTATAATACTAATACTATTTCCTCCGCTTAATGGATAACCATTTGCTACCAATGGAGAATTGCTTCTCATCTCAAATTGAGATGATTGGATTTGCACCAATAAAAACCATAAATTCCATACACAATACACAACAAACAATATAGGTGTGTGTATATAATAGTTAAATTTTTAGTTAGATAGTAAATGGCGTTCTTCTACTCTTACTCTATCCTATTCTATTCATTGGTATTAATCATGGGTACTATCTCATTTGCTCGAGCTCATGATCTGAACGAGTCGCACATACACCCTAGTACATGTTCCTCGACGCTGAGGACATCCTCGAAGAGCGGGGGATTTCGTGACATTTCTTATTGGCTGTCTTGTGTTTCTAATAAGTTGTTTAATAGTTGGCATGTCGTATATATAGAATTATATTATAGAATGGGTTGGTTTAGATCGATCTTAACCGAATTTATGATTGATGATTATGAATTATTTCGATTCAAAATCAAATATCAAATCGCGGAAAATTTGAATTATGGTTGAAAATGAAATGGAATCATGGATTTACACGAAATCCCCAGCATTTTCATTATCAACCGCTACAAGATCAACAATGCCATGAGCTTGGGCTTCTGTTGCCGACATAAAAACATCCCTTTCCATGTCTTCGGATACAACCCACAAAGGGTTGCCCGTTCTTTGTACATAAACTTTTGTGAGGGTTTCGCGAAGTTTCAGCAGTTCTTCCGCTTCCAGGATAAATTCCCCCGCCTGTGCCTCATAAAAAGAACTAGCAGGTTGGTGAATCATAACCCTGATGATATTGATATAACATCATGAACGGTTCTTCTATCTCACATGATGGAGTTAAATTAAAGGGATAAAAAAAATAATAAAGAAGAAAAAATAAATAGAATTGAACAACCGTACAGGCACCTTTTGTGCATTGCATACGGCTCTGCAATGGAATTTACTACCCCCTCCTTCCTATAGAAGAGGGGAAGATATAGAATCCATCCGATCCAGTCAGATCGTTGAATAATCCATTTACCATCCTTCTTTTCATAAGAGTAAAAAAAAAATACTACGATGGTTCTGTTGCTTTATATTATATTTATATATAAATATTTATTTCGTCTGTGATTTGGCAATCCCAAAGTGTCTTTCTGAATACGACCAAAAATGATCTTGTTTTTTTTTGTATTTTCTTCGTACTCCTCTCCTTACTTTCATAAATATAAGAAAAGGCTTCTTATGTGGAAGAAAAATTATTTGTGACGCTAAAATGTCCTTTCGACACATAAGATCAAATCGGAAATAAAGGTTATTTCATACTACTATCTCGATACAAAATCTCATGTTATAAAAAAAAACAATAATGGTTTGTTCATATCGAACTCAAAGTGCCATGCTATTATTACTTATTTTTCTTATTTTATTATTTATATTTGATATGGCGAAGGCATAGTCTTCTTTTTTTTTAATAAAAACTCATTGGCGCCAAGCGTGAGGGAATGCTAGACGTTTGGTAATTTCTCCTCCAACTAGAATGAAAGATCCCATTGAAGCTGCTAATCCCATGCATATTGTATGTACATCGGGTGGCACAAATTGCATAGTATCATAAATGGCTATTCCCGGTATTACCCATCCGCCGGGAGAGTTTATAAACAAATAAAAATCCCTAGTATTATCTTCTATACTGAGATATACCATGAGACCCACAAGTTGATTCGAGATCTCGCTATCAACTTCTTGGCCTAAAAAAAGTAATCTTTCTCGATGAAGTCGGTTGATTAGGACAAAATTGTATCCCTTAGGAACCGTACATGCACCTTTGGATGCATACGGTTCTAAAAATTGCGAAAAGAAAAAAAGAATCAATCAATGTGTCAATTCCAGTCTTATTTCTTTTTTTTGTAACAGGTTTTTGTTTTTCTAATGAAGGGCTTTTCTTCTAAAAAAAAAAAAAAAGATGAGTTTTGGTTCCCTTTCCCTTACCTATAAAAAAATTACTGAACTTATTGAACTAACCTCCCATTGATCTATAATTTCATCGAGATTCAAATCACGATATCATTTTCTTGTTCCTGAATGGGCCCTTTCAATTCTTTTAGGTTCATGTTCTACTCCGGGTAAAGATCTGTCCGAATTCTATTTGCACATATAGGGCAAATGATCTCAGTACCACTTCTTTGTTTTTTTTTTTCAAAATCTGTTTTCATGCTTTCCCTCAAACTATTCGATGTATTCATCATACTATTCCAGGCCATTGAATGGTAGTTTGAGATCACTCCTAATAGTAAGCATAAAAAGGAATGTTTATGCTTATAGTAATCATATTCATATATATTATATATTACCAATTTGATATTTTCTGAACGGAGCCTGGATACTTTATTTTATCGTTCCAAGTTAACCATAAATTCTTCTAATGGATAATATTGATCCCCAATATAAATTGATCTAATTGCACTTCACGCTCCGAATAATTGATGGTTCAATCAATATTTCTTGGGCGAAACAGAGGATATCTCGATCGGTGGAGAGAATGGGTAAACCCCATATGACCCAATATATCTGACAAGTCGCACTATACGTCAACCCAAACTGCATCTTCCTCTCCGGGATTCCGAAAAGGTACTTTTGGAACACCAATGGGCATTAAATTAAATAAAAAAGTTAAGTACTATACTTCGCTTTAATATGGAAACGTACCAATGGGTTTATTGGCTTCATCATTTTTTCTGTTTATTATATTTTATACATAGATTGGATACATAGATTGGTTGGAGGATTCATAGAAAAAGGCAGAATGAATAAAGAACAAATTTTCACGAGCGGGTCGGGTCGATCGTTTGAATGATAAACAAGTATCTATGCATTCATTCCCCAAAAAGGGGGACCAAGCCCCATTGCGTATTGGTACTTATCGGGTATAGAATAGATCTGCTTCTCTTTGTTCTTATGAACAGAATTGTTCCGTTATTTTCAACGGAACGGAATAAATATTAACCCTTTCTCATACAAAACAAAATCTACTGAAAAGGTTAGGTACATAACATAGTATAGTCTTTTCCAATGCGATAAAGTTACATAGTGTCCGTTTTTCTTTGATATTTGATAAAAAGGGGTATTTCCATGGGTTTGCCTTGGTATCGTGTTCATACTGTCGTATTGAATGATCCCGGCCGATTGCTTTCTGTCCATATAATGCATACGGCTCTAGTTTCTGGTTGGGCCGGCTCGATGGCTCTATACGAATTAGCAGTTTTTGATCCCTCTGACCCGGTTCTTGATCCAATGTGGAGACAGGGTATGTTCGTTATACCCTTCATGACTCGTTTAGGAATAACCAATTCATGGGGTGGGTGGAGTATTTCAGGAGGAACTATAACGAATCCGGGTATTTGGAGTTACGAAGGTGTGGCGGGGGCACATATTGTGTTTTCTGGCTTATGCTTCTTGGCAGCTATCTGGCATTGGGTGTATTGGGACCTAGAAATATTCTGTGATGAACGTACGGGAAAACCTTCTTTGGATTTGCCCAAGATCTTTGGAATTCATTTATTTCTCTCGGGGTTAGCTTGCTTTGGCTTTGGCGCATTTCATGTAACAGGCTTGTATGGTCCTGGAATATGGGTGTCCGATCCTTATGGGCTAACTGGAAAAGTACAATCCATAAATCCAGCGTGGGGCGCGGAAGGTTTTGATCCTTTTGTTCCGGGAGGAATAGCCTCTCATCATATTGCAGCGGGTACATTGGGCATATTAGCGGGTCTATTTCATCTTAGTGTCCGTCCGCCTCAGCGTCTATACAAAGGATTACGTATGGGCAATATTGAAACTGTACTTTCCAGCAGTATCGCTGCTGTTTTTTTTGCAGCTTTCGTTGTTGCGGGAACTATGTGGTATGGTTCAGCAACTACCCCAATCGAATTATTTGGTCCCACTCGTTATCAGTGGGATCAGGGATACTTCCAGCAAGAAATATATCGAAGAGTTGGCGCAGGACTAGCCGAAAATCTGAGTTTATCGGAAGCTTGGTCTAAAATTCCCGAAAAATTAGCTTTTTATGATTACATTGGTAATAATCCGGCAAAAGGGGGATTATTCAGAGCAGGCTCAATGGACAATGGGGATGGAATAGCTGTTGGATGGTTAGGACACCCCGTCTTTAGAGATAAAGAAGGTCGCGAGCTTTTTGTACGCCGTATGCCTACTTTTTTTGAAACATTCCCCGTAGTTTTGGTAGACGGAGACGGAATTGTGAGAGCCGACGTTCCTTTTAGAAGGGCAGAATCAAAGTATAGTGTCGAACAAGTAGGTGTAACTGTTGAGTTCTATGGTGGCGAACTCAATGGAGTCAGTTATAGCGATCCTGCTACTGTGAAAAAATATGCTAGACGCGCCCAATTAGGTGAAATTTTTGAATTAGACCGGGCTACTTTGAAATCCGATGGTGTTTTTCGGAGCAGTCCAAGGGGTTGGTTCACTTTTGGGCATGCTACGTTTGCTTTGCTCTTCTTTTTCGGACACATTTGGCACGGCGCTAGAACCTTGTTTAGAGATGTTTTTGCTGGTATTGATCCGGATTTGGATGCTCAAGTGGAATTTGGAACATTCCAAAAGCTTGGAGATCCAACTACAAGAAGACAAGTAATCTGATAGAATATTACTCGGGTATCTTTCACTTTTTTTGATTTGATGACATAGGATACCAGAGAAATCTTGACTTGATTGAATCACCATCTTTTTTTTACTCTTTCCCTTTCTTTGCTATGGTAAATGATCCAAAATGAATAGGTGTGGAAGCTATAATTGTAAACCACAATCGAATCTATGGAAGCATTGGTTTATACATTCCTCTTAGTCTCGACTTTAGGGATAATTTTTTTCGCTATCTTTTTTCGAGAACCACCCAAGGTTCCGACTAAAAAAATGAAATAATTTTTCATTATCTAAATTTTTAATTTGAAGTAATGAGCCTACCATTGGTAGGCTCATTACTTCAGCTAGTCCCCGTGTTCTTCGAATGGATCTCTTAATTGTTGAGAGGGTTGCCCAAAAGCGGTATATAAGGCGTACCCAGTAAAGCTTACAAGTAAACCGGATATGAAGATGGCGACTAGGGTTGCTGTTTCCATTTCTAGATAATTTCAAGATCACAATGGATCTACGATAAGATCGTTTATTTACAACTACAACGAAATGGTATACAAAGTCAACAGATCTTAACCAATCATTAAATAAGATTTATGGCTACACAAACCGTTGAGGATAGTTCTAGAGCTAGGCCAAGACAAACTGGTATAGGAAATTTATTGAAACCATTGAATTCAGAATATGGTAAAGTAGCTCCGGGCTGGGGGACTACACCACTTATGGGGGTCGCAATGGCTTTATTCGCGATATTCCTATCTATCATTTTGGAAATTTATAATTCATCCGTTTTACTGGATGGAATTTCGATGAATTAGGTTCCTAAGGACTATAATCTAGTTTTTCAATAAAAAAACAAAAAAATGACTTAAGACTCAGATTTCTAGACCATTCTGGTAGTTCGACCGTGAAATTTTTTTGTTTCGGTATTTCCGGAATATGAGTGTGTGACTTGTTATAATTGATCCTATTGATAATACAGAGAATAGTCTGTCATCTCTATCAAGATGATTTTACCTCGTCGGATATTTATTTATAGTATCTGGAGCATGGAATCTGAATATATAGAATAGATCAAGAAAAGAAATAAAAGAAATATTTGAACTATGATTCATACCTACTATTCAGTCAGACCTCGCGACCGGACTCAAAAAAAAATTCAAATAGGTATTTTCTAAATCAAACAATTTTTCTTCCTTCAGACTAATTTTGGTCGAAGGACACCCATTTCTTTAGATTTAGTTGAGTCATTAATTACATCCATTCATTGAATAAGTGATGATCAAATGGTTTTTACTCTGAGAACC